GGAGCGAATCTTTACCATTCTATTATTTCTCTCCTGTGTCTACTATTTAGGCAGAATTCCGTCACCTATTAGGACTGCGGATAAGAAAAAGAAAGAAAAAAAAACCTCGGCAACGGTAGAAAGGGGTCAAAATGCAGACGAAACAGATGTAGAAATAGACACAACTTCCAAACAGGGGCAAGAAGGATCTGCCGAGGCAGACCTTTCTCCTTTTTCGGAAGATTCGAACAACCTAGATGCAAAACTGAAAGAAAAGAAAGCCTTCTTCGGTTCAGAAATGCCTCTTGTGACTTTTCTTTTCGACTATAACCGATGGAATCGACCATTGCGATATATAAAAACTGATGGATTTCAAAAGGCTCTAAGAACTGAAATGTCAGACTATTTTTTTGATACATGCCGAAGTGATGGAAAACAAAGAATCTCTTTTACATATCCACCAAGTTTGTCAACCTTTTTTGAAATGATAGAAAGAAAGGGGTTTTTGTACACACCAGAAAAACTCCCCTCTGATGAATTGTATAATCATTGGATTTATACCAATGAACAAAAAAGAAATAGCCTGAGCAACGAACTTTTCCATCGAATTGACGCTCTAGAAAGGGGGTCTCTTGATCTGGATGGACTCGAAAAAAGGACTCGATTATGTAATGATGAGACTGCACAAGAATGCTTGCCTAAAAGATACGATTCTTTTTTGAATGGGCCCTTTCGCGGAACAACCCCAAAATTATCCCCAAGCGTTAAGAAGAAAAATGAGAAGGAAAAGAAAAATGAGAAGGAAAAGAAAAATGAGAAGGAAAAGAAAAATGAGAAGGAAAAGGAGAAGGAAAATAATTATTTAATTACCCCTGCAGGGGATTCCAACGAAAAAGTGTGGATAAACAAGCTTCATGGTAGCCTTTTCCCTGATTACCAAGAATTTGAACAAAAACTAGATACATTTGAGGCACAATCAGTATTCTCAGACCAAGGAAAAATGGATTCGGAAAATCAAGTGCAATATTTCTTCGGTACAAGTACAACTGAACCAAAGGATCAAACAATTCAAAAAAACACAAAGGAGGGACTTGCCCTAAAAGAGATTGGGAAAACGGTTCCTCGATGGACATACCAATTGCTGGACGATTCGGAGGAAATCGACGAAGTAGACCCAGACTGGTCTCAAATTATTTCAAGAACCTTCAAACCTATATTCATTTTGGATTGGAAGGACTTTTATACGAAGCGGGGGAAGGCGGAGGAGTATGATGAGGAGGATAACGATACTGCGGATATTTTAATACGTTATTCGAAACAATCGGATTTTAATCGAGAGTTAATCAAAGGATCCGTACGCGCTCAAAGACGTAAAACCATTACTTGGAAACTATTTCAAACAAATCTGCATTCCCGACTTTTTTTGGACAGAATAGACACAATTTTCTCCCCAATACTGAAAATTAGGAATCAAATCTTTAGGATCTTTAGGAATTTGATAGGAAAAGGCGCAGAAGTGAAAACTTGGGATTACGAGGAAGACGAGTCACAAGAAGGCGAGGACAAGGCACAAGAAACAGGGGACGGGGCACAAGAAAGGGAGGACGATGCGGAGGCCGAAGCAGAAAAAAGGGAGAACGCGGAGGAGGAGCGACTAGAAATAGCAGAACTGTGGGATAGTACTCCGCATGCGCACGCAATAAGGGGTTATTTGTTACTCGCCCACTCAATTCTTAGAAAAAATATTGTATTACCCTCATTGATTATAGCCAAAAACTTTAGCCTTATTTTATTATTTCCATTTGAATTCCCCCAAAAATTCCCCGAGTGGTACAAAGATTGGGACGAAGATTGGAAGGCGCGGGGCAGAGAAATTCATGTTAACTGTACTCACAATGGCGTTCCAATATCCGAAACAGAATTTCCGCAAAATTGGTTAACAGACGGTATGCAGATAAAAATCCTCTTCCCTTTCCGTCTTCGGTATAGTTTTCAACTACGACCCCATCAGAAACGGAAAGATCCAATGCAAAAGAAAAGAAAAAAAGCAAAATCTTCTTTTTTAACAACCTTGGGAATGGAAACGGAACGGCCTTTTGGTGCTCCCCGAGAAGAACCTCATCCTCTTGAACCTATTTATAAAGAATTTAAAAAACGAATTAGAGAAGCGAAAAAAAAAAGTTTTCAATTGTTAAAAAAAAAGGCAAAATGGATTCTAGATCCGTTTATCAAAATCAAACAACTTGAAAAAGGAAATCTAAATAAAAAATTTGGAGTGAGGGAAGGGTATGAATTGAGTGAAACTAAAAATGATAAAAATTTTCTAATAAGGAATCAGATTTTGGACGAATCGGCTAGTCGAATTCAATCTATGGATTGGACAAAATCTTCACTTATAGAACAAAAAATAAAGGATCTGTCCGATAGGACAAGTACAATCAGAAATCAAATTGAAAAAATAACAAACGACAAGAAAACCAAATTTTTAATACCCGATAGAAATATTAGTCCTAGCGAGGCGAGTTTTGCTGAGAAAAGATTAGACTCCTCAAAAAACCTTTGGCAAATAGTAAAAAGAAGAAATGTGCGATTAATAAGGAAAGGGCGCCTTTTTTTGGTATTTTTCATTGAAAGTATTTTCTCTCAAATTCTCATTCGTAGTTCGAACCGTATTGTAGAAATGTGTCTTGAATTACTTCAATTCAAAAAAAGAATTCTTGATACATACAGTTACTTTTACTTTAAGCAAACAAATCACGAAGGAATTGATGAAAATCCAATGAATTGGATTTCGACTATAAAAAAGAAGTTTGATAATATTGGTAATCAAAATTCAAAGACTTTTTGTGAGATAGTTTCCTTGTCACAAGCATATGTATTTTACAAATTATCACAAAGACCAGGGATTTACAAGTATCCCTTGAAATTTGTCCTTCAATATTCCCAAACATCTCTTTTTCTTAAAGAGGGAATAAAGAATTTTTTTGGAACACAAGGAATATTTAATTTCGACTCAAGGCATAAAGAACATGGAAATGCAGAACTGACTGAATGGAAAAACTGGTTAAGCGGCCACTATCAATATGATTTATCTCAGACTAGATTGTCTAAATTTATGTCGCAAAAGTGGCGAAATCGGATCAATCAAAGTCGTAAGGTTCAAAATCTAGACGTACCAAGTTTTGATTCATATGAAAAAAACCAATTAATTCTTTTTGAGAAACAAAAAGAAAAAGCAGCTTCATTATCGGTTAAAAAAAAAAGAGAGAAATTTAAAAAACATTACAAATATGATCTTTTCTCACATAAATATCTTAATTATGGAGAAAGAAAGGATTTTTCTATTTATAGATTGCCGTTCCAAGGAAACGAAGGTCAAGGGATTCCCTCGAAGTACATCACGTATAAACCTGATTTTTTTTCTATCCGGAGATATAGTAGAAAAAAGTCGGATAGAAAATATTTGGATTGGCAAATCATCTGTTTTCTAAAGACGAGACATATTGAGACCTGGATCAATCAAAAAACTAAGATTGCGACTCATTATTCTCCAATAATTAATACAATTGAAAAAAAAGATCTTTTTTATTACGCGATTCATAAACAATTCAACTCATCCCAAAACAAAAATGAATCCCAAAACAAAAATGAATCCCCCCAAAAAAATGAATCCCAAAATAAAAACCATCCTTTTGACTGGATGGGAATGAATAAAGCAAGACTAACTCAAACTCAGCGCAGTAAGAAATCTATTTATGAAAAATATGGGATGAACCCATGGATCATACCAATCAAATTACTTCTTTTCGAGTTTAATAACAATCAAAACATCCGTGATAGTCGTGAAAAAAAAAATGCCAAAGAAAAAGAAAAAAAGGATCTTGAATTAGAGAATCAAAATCAAGAAGAAAAAAAACCGCCTGGCCAAGAAAATCCGAGATTAAATCGACCAAACCAAGGATCAAATCAACCAAACCAAGAGAAGCCTAAATCAAATCAACCAAATCAACAACAAGATGTTAAACAAGAGTCTGGCGCATCAGACATTGAAAAAGATAAAAAGAAGAAAAAGAAAGGGAAGAAGAAGTGGAAACCACCAACCGACCTAGACATCTTCCTGAAAAAGAAAAATTACGTGTTGACATGGACCAATTTTTTTGAGGAAAATTTAATAACTGTTATCAATATCTCTAGTTTCCTGCTCCGGATGAGAGATCCAAAGGAACTGGCTATATCCTTTTTTCGAAGGAAAGAAATGCCTCTGTCGATTCTAAAGTATCATCAACCTAAACTTACTCTGGAAAGTGAATCTGAACTTACTCTGGAAAGTGAATCTGAACTTACTCTGGAAAGTGAATCTGAACTTACTCTGGAAAGTGAATCTGAACTTACTCTGGAAAGTGAATCTGAACTTACTCTGGAAAGTGAACTTAAACCTACTCTAGAAAGTGAACTTAAGCCTACTCTGGACAGTGAACCTGAACTTCCAATTCTAGCTCCTAAAGCGCTAAACAGTGGAGAAATACTAATCAAACTAGTTCATAGACCTAGAAAATGGAATGGGCCAGTAATTATGTATCAAACCATAGCTATTTCACTGATCTATAAGAATAAACATCCAATTACTATTAATAGAAAAACGAATCGAAAATGCCAAAAAAAACAAAATGTTGATAGGAATGATTTTTCTGAATTCAGTAGAAAAACAAAACAGGAAAAAATGGTTAGGAATATAGATGAAAATCGTTCTGATTTGCTTGTTCCTGAAAACATTTTATCTCCTAGACGTCGTAGAGAATTGCGAATTCGACTTTGTTTAAATTCCGGGAAGGGAAATCTGGATGTTGTAGGTAAAAAGAAAGTATTTTTCAACGAGAACAACGTAAAAAACTATAGTCCACTTTTCACTAATAGCAAGCATCTTGATATAGAGACAACTCAATTCATTAAATTGAAATTTTTTCTTTGGCCGAATTACCGATTCGAAGATTTAGCTTGTATGAATCGCTATTGGTTTGATACTAGTAATGGTAGCCGTTTCAGTATGTTAAGGATACAGATGTATCCACGCTTGAGAATTCGTTGATGATAGATTTATCATAAGATATCTTTCTAAAAATGTGAACTCGAGGTATTCCTTCTATGACAACTTTCAACTTACCCTCTCTTTTTGTGCCTTTAGTGGGCCTAGTAGTTCCGGCAATGACTTCATTATCATCTATTCATCTTCCAAAGATTCTCTCGATCCGATGGAAGCAAATCTCATCGATTTCTTTCAAGACCTGCACTTGATCAGAATATCGATTTGTGAAATTGGGTAGAAGATACGGCTTCTCCTCCGAACACATACATAAGAGCTCTTCTCTTTCTTATGTATGTGAAACTGTGATCTGGGGATATGGGTTTTGCGGTTTTGTGGGTGGAGAACTCTACGTTACTATGCATAGACGAATCCAATTTGAAATTGGATTGATTATTAATTCAATCAACATTAGTGTGTATTGGATCCCAAATGAAAATGAATGTCATTATTTTTATTGATTGGTCAAATCCATATCTGTATGTAATCTGTAGAAATTAAAAAGAAAATAAGTAGGGGAGGAAGAAGGACTCTTTTTATGGTAAAAAATACATTTATTTCAGTTATTTCGCAAGAAGAAAACAAGGGGTCTGTTGAATTTCAAGTATTCAGTTTCACCAATAAACTAAAGAAAGTCACTTCACATTTGAAATTACACAAAAAAGATTATTTATCTCAGAGAGGTCTACAAAAAACTCTGGGAAAACGTCAACGGTTGCTGACGTATTTGTCAAATAAAAATAGAGTACGTTATAAAGAATTAATAGATCGGTTGGATATTCGGGAGTTAAAAACTCGTTAAGTTACGTGATAAGTTAATTGGAAGAGCCTAGCATTATTTGATTTTTCAGAGCTTGAATTTTGATGAACTTTATTTCGTTTTCAGCAATTCATAGAATACTGATCCTGAATCGGGGAAAACGCATATGAATGTACCGACTACAAAAAAAGACCTCATGATAGTCAATATGGGTCCTCATCACCCATCAATGCATGGCGTTCTTCGCCTCATCATTACTCTTGACGGTGAAAATGTTATTTACTGTGAACCTATATTGGGTTATTTACACAGAGGGATGGAAAAAATTGCGGAAAACCGAACAATTATACAATATCTACCTTATGTAACACGTTGGGATTATTTAGCTACTATGTTTACAGAGGCAATAACAGTAAACGCCCCAGAACGTTTGGGAAATATTCAAGTACCTAAAAGAGCTAGCTATATCAGAGTCATTATGTTGGAATTGAGTCGCATAGCTTCTCATCTGTTATGGCTCGGCCCTTTTATGGCAGATATTGGTGGGCAGACGCCTTTCTTCTATATTTTCAGAGAGAGAGAATTGATATATGATCTATTCGAAGCTGCCACAGGTATGCGACTGATGCATAATTTTTTTCGTATCGGAGGAATCGCTGCTGATTTACCTCATGGTTGGGTAGATAAATGTTTGGATTTCTGTGAGTATTTTTTAACAGGAATTGCTGAATATCAAAAGCTTATTACGCAGAATCCTATTTTTTTGGGCCGAGTTGAAGGAGTGGGCATTGTTAGTGGGGAGGAAGCCATAAATTGGGGTTTATCTGGGCCAATGCTACGGGCTTCCGGACTCCAATGGGATCTTCGTCAAATTGATCATTATGAGTGTTATGATGAATTTGATTGGGAAGTACAATGGCAAAAAGAGGGGGATTCATTAGCCCGTTATTTCGTCCGAATCAGTGAAATGATGGAATCCATAAAAATGATTCAACAAGCTCTAGAAGGACTTCCTGGGGGGCCCTATGAGAATTTAGAAGTCCGGCGCTTTGGCAGAGAAAGGGATTCAGAGTGGAATGATTTTGAATATCGATTCATTAGTAAAAAACCATCTCCAGCTTTTGAATTGTTGAAACAAGAGCTTTATATGAGAGTGGAGGCTCCAAAGGGAGAATTAGGAATTTTTCTGATAGGGGATCAGAGTCTTTTTCCCTGGAGATGGAAAATTCGTCCACCGGGTTTTCTCAATTTGCAAATTCTTCCTCAGCTAGTTAAAAGAATGAAATTGGCGGATATTATGACGATACTAGGGAGTATAGATATCATTATGGGAGAAGTTGATCGTTGAAATGATAATTGATACAACGGAAGTACGGGCTATTAATTCTTTTTCTCGATTGGAATCCTTAAAAGAGGTGTATGGGCTCACACACTTGCTTGTACCTATTTTTATTCCTCTATTTGGAATCACAATAGGGATATTCATAATTGTGTGGTTAGAAAGAAAAATATCTGCAGGAGTACAACAACGTATGGGACCTGAGTATGCAGGTCCTTTTGGAATTCTTCAAGCTCTAGCCGATGGGACAAAACTACTTTTGAAAGAGGATCTTCTCCCATCTAGAGGAGATATTCGTTTATTTAGTCTCGGACCGTCCATAGCAGTTATATCCATTTTACTAAGTTATTCAGTAATTCCTTTTAGCTACCGGCTTGTTCTAGTGGATCTCAGTATAGGTGTTTTTTTATGGATTGCCATTTCAAGTCTTGCTCCTTTTGGACTTCTTATGTCAGGATATGGTTCGAATAATAAATATTCCTTTTTAGGTGGTCTACGAGCTGCTGCTCAATCGATTAGTTATGAAATACCATTAACTCCATGTGTTTTATCCATATCTCTACGTGCGATTCGTTTGGACATGAGCTGTTACCTATTTCTTTTATTTCTAGGAAAGAAAGGAGTGAAATGGATTGAGTAAATATCTTCATTTTTTGATTCATCATTCCGGATAATGAATTCAATAAGATAAGTTCTATGAGTGAAACAAAACAGCTTATAAATTTGCAGTAAAAAGATGAAGTCTCATTCCCTATGTGCGAGAGTTAAGCATCCATAAGCAGAATAAATGACCCCAAGATTTGTTGATTAGCAATCATGGTTTGACGCGGTTAGAAAAGAGCAACTCTATGGAGTTTTCACTATTGTCTGTCATAACGGGGGTTGGGCAAAAATGAGTGGGCGGTTAGGAATACTAAGGTACATAATGGATTCGTAATGGAGATAATCTAAGTTACCTAAATGGGTCTCTCCGCATAAAAGGAATTGGGGTGGGGGCTTTAAGTTAGTAGAAACGATCAAGCAGTACTTCCCCAGGATCCCGATCCTGAGTATGCTCCTACCCATTAGTTATAGAAATGGCTATCAGAAACGAAGTAACCTTTTTTTTTTTCTAGCTTCCTTGTCTTTTTCTATGAAATGTGAAAGAAGAACCGGAACGAAAGAAATATGCAATAGAAAAGAAACATCTGAACTATTTTATCTCTATTCATACCGAGAGAATTAGTATCATGATTCATGAACTAATGGAATGCCTAATCTTTTTTCGTAATCGAAAAAGGGTCAAATTGATACAATGAGTATTTTCTTTTTTTTTTTCTTTTTATTGAAGGATTAAGTTATTACTGAACGAAGCGAAATTACATTTTTTGAAATTAGAAATATACATTAGAAATAGAAAGGGTGAGATCAATTCAGAAGCACCTTTTTGTTATTATAGCAGACAGAATTGGATTGGTATAATGTGGGACTCTTCGATCCATCTTTACTCTATCTACTCAACTAATATATCGAGATACTAACGAGCCCGTCCTTAGATTTTTTTATGACGACCACCGAGGAGCCGTATGAGGTGAAAGTCTCATGTACGGTTCTGCAATAGCGATGGCAGCAGTGATGTTATCATCGACTATGATTATCTAACAGTTCAAGTACAGTTGAAATAGTTGAGGCACAGTCCAAATATGGTTTTTGGGGTTGGAATCTGTGGCGTCAACCTATAGGATTTATGGTTTTTCTAATTTCTTCCCTAGCCGAATGTGAAAGATTACCTTTTGATTTACCAGAAGCGGAGGAAGAATTAGTAGCAGGTTATCAAACCGAATATTCGGGTATCAAATTTGGTTTATTTTACGTTGCTTCCTATCTAAATCTACTAGTCTCTTCATTATTTGTAACAGTTCTTTACTTGGGCGGTTGGAATCTCTCTATTCCATTCCTATTCATTCCTAATTTTGTCGGAATAAATGAACTGAGTGGAGTCTTTGGAACAACAATTGGTATTTTGATTACATTAGCAAAAGCTTATTTGTTCCTGTTCATTTCTATCACAACAAGATGGACTTTGCCTAGGATGAGAATGGACCAACTATTAAATCTTGGGTGGAAATTTCTTTTACCTATTTCTCTCGGGAATCTATTATTGACAACTTCTTCCCAACTCCTTTCACTGTAAAGACATAAGACATTCATTGTATTTTCGATTCCTAAGTTTTCTTAAACAAGAGAAAGAAAATTTCAATTATTCATAGAGATTTATGATATGCTTCCTATGATAACTGGGTTCATGAATTATGGTCACCAAGCCGTAAGAGCTGCAAGATATATCGGCCAAAGTTTCATAATTACCTTATCTCATACGAGTCGTTTACCTGTAACTATTCAATATCCCTATCAAAAATGGATTCCATCAGAGCGTTTCCGCGGTCGAATCCACTTTGAATTTGATAAATGCGTTGCTTGTGAAGTATGTGTTCGTGTATGTCCTATAGATCTACCCACTGTTGATTGGAGATTGGAACCCGAACTTCGAAAGAAACGATTACTTAATTATAGTATTGATTTTGGAATATGTATATTTTGTGGGAATTGTGTCGAGTATTGTCCAACAAATTGTTTATCAATGACTGAGGAATATGAACTTTCCACTTATAATCGTCACGAATTGAATTATAATCAAATTGCCTTGGGTCGGTTACCAATGTCAGTAATTGGAGATTCCTTAATTCGAACCATTATGACTTCGACTCAAATCAACTAAAAAATATGTAAACCGCTTGATTCGATTACCAATTACTCCAATTTCCTATTACTATTACTAAAGGAGCCAATCTTCCATTTTGCTCGGCGAATAAGTAACTAAAACTAACAGCGGATTTCAGATTCATTGCTCCGAATCATGTCTTGCACAAATACATTATCCGTATCCGTGATTTTTTTGAAATCTACATCTCTCTAATAATATTTATTATATATCTAGAGAATTTCTATATCAACCCCCAATCTAGGATTGGATTCCATTCAGAGCGTATCCTAAAAAGAGTCGGGTAACCTATTTTTTCCCGGTCTGGTCAAAAAGATCATGAACCATTTAAGCTTATTTCTCTATTATTTGACATAGAATGGATTTCACTGGACCAATACATGATTTTCTTTTAGTATTTTTGGGATCGGTTCTTCTATTAGGAGGTCTGGGAGTGGTATTACTTACCAATCCCATTTTTTCTGCCTTTTCCTTGGGGTTAGTTCTGGTTTGTATATCCCTATTCCATATTCCATCGAATTCCCATTTTGTAGCTGCTGCACAGCTCCTTATTTACGTGGGGGCCATAAATGTGTTAATCGTATTCGCTGTGATGTTCATGAATGACTCAGAATATTACAAAGATTTCGGTCTTTGGACCGTTGGAGAAGGAGTCACTTCCCTGGTTTGTACAAGTCTTTTTGTTTCGCTAATTACTACTGTCCCAGATATTTCATGGTACGGTATTATTTGGACTACAAGATCAAACCAGATTTTAGAGCAGGATTTTTTAAATAATGGTCAACAAATTGGGACTCATTTATCAACAGATTTTTTTCTTCCCTTTGAACTCATTTCTATAATTCTTTTAGTTGCTTTAATAGGTGCAATTGTTATGGCCCGTCAGTAATAAAAAGAACGACTTCGAATGAAAGAGTTCTGTCCTCTCAAAAGACTTCCTTCTTATCACACCCATTTTCCTTCACTTCAATTCCATTTTTCTATTTTTCATGTAAAAAATGGAAATGGTTTTAGTTCAATCTATTCTAGTACCAATACCTTCCTTTGTTCTGGACTTGTGAGATTCGAGTCAATAAAATGGATTAAGGTGGCATTTTTGTTCCTATTGAAAGCAAATAAATCCAGATTGATGAGGGGTTGGTCAATGATGCTTGAACATGAACTTGTTTTGAGTGCCTTTTTATTTTCTATCGGTATTTATGGATTGATCACAAGTCGAAATATGGTTAGAGCACTTATGTGTCTGGAGCTTCTACTGAATGCGGTTAATTTGAATTTCGTAACATTTTCTGATTTCTTTGATAGTCGCCAATTAAAAGGAGACATTTTCGCGATTTTTGTGATAGCTATTGCAGGCGCTGAAGCTGCTATTGGACCGGCTATTGTTTCATTAATTCATCGTAACAGAAAATCCACTCGTATCAATCAATCGAACTTGCTGAATAAATAGCGGTAATCATCGAAATACTGAATAGAATATTCACCAATTCTAATTGGTATGTATGAGAGAAACAAACATAGGCCCATGTTTGCTAAAACGTAATAAATCAAAGTATCTTGGACCGCTATCATGAGCAGATCCAGAAATAGATTGATTCGAAATCGATTCTGGTAAACCCTCGATTCGTCTGGTGTCTACCATATATGATTCCTTTATGATTTTACTAGATCGAAAATTTATGACGTTCAAAAAGTGGATAGATACCATGTCACATTCAGTAAAGATTTATGATACATGTATAGGGTGTACTCAATGTGTGCGAGCCTGCCCCACAGATGTATTAGAAATGATACCTTGGGACGGATGTAAAGCTAAGCAAATTGCTTCCGCCCCAAGAACAGAAGACTGTGTAGGTTGTAAGAGGTGTGAATCCGCTTGTCCAACAGATTTCTTGAGTGTCCGGGTTTATTTATGGCATGAGACAACGCGAAGCATGGGGCTAGCTTATTGATACGTTCTAGAAAACTCTACTTGACCCCATTTTTTTCTCCTTACCGACAAAAACCCGTACTCGATCAAAAAGATTATTTCGAGCACGGGTTTTTTGGTCAAAGTGTATCTTGTCTTTACCACGAATTCTTTTCCTTGGTTAACAATAATTGTGATTTTGCCGATATCCGCGGGTTCTTCCATTTTCTTTTTTCCTCATAGGGGAAATAAGATGATTAGGTGGTATACTCTCTGTATATGCACAATAGACCTACTTCTAACGACCTATGCATTCTGTTATCATTTCCAATTTGACGATCCCTTAATCCAATTAGAACAGGATTTTAGATGGATCCATTTTTTGGATTTTCACTGGAGACTCGGAATCGATGGAATTTCCATAGGACCCGTTTTCCTGACGGGATTCATCACTACTTTAGCGACTTTAGCGGCTCGGCCAGTGACTCGGGATTCACGATTGTTCCATTTCCTGATGTTAGCAATGTACAGCGGCCAAATAGGATCATTTTCTTCTCGAGATCTTTTACTTTTTTTTATCATGTGGGAGTTCGAATTAATTCCTGTTTACCTACTTCTATCCATGTGGGGAGGAAAGAAACGTTTGTACTCAGCTACCAAGTTTCTTTTGTACACTGCGGGGGGTTCTGTTTTTCTATTAATGGGAGTTCTGGGCATGGGTTTCTATGGTTCCAACGAAGCAACCTTACATTTTGAAACCTCAGCGAATCAATCGTATCCGGTGGCATTGGAAATACTATTCTATTGTGGATTTCTTATTACTTATGCTGTCAAATCACCGATTATACCCTTACATACATGGTTACCAGATACCCATGGGGAGGCACATTACAGTACGTGTATGCTTCTAGCCGGAATCTTATTAAAAATGGGAGCGTATGGATTGGTTCGGATCAATATGGAATTCTTACCCCACGCTCATTCTATATTTTCCCCTTGGTTGATGATACTAGGTACAGTTCAAATAATCTATGCAGCTTCAACATCTCCTGGCCAACGCAATTTAAAAAAGAGAATAGCCTATTCTTCTGTATCTCATATGGGTTTTACAATTCTAGGAATTGGTTCTATAACCGATACAGGACTAAATGGAGCCATTTTACAAATCATTTCTCACGGATTTATTGGTGGTGCGCTTTTTTTCTTGGCAGGAACGAGTTACGATAGAATACGTCTTGTTTATCTCGACGAAATAGGTGGAATAGCTATCCCAATGCCTAAAATATTTACAATGTTCAGTAGCTTCTCGATGGCTTCTCTTGCATTGCCGGGAATGAGTGGTTTTGTTGCCGAATTGGTAGTCTTTTTTGGAATAATTACCAGTCCAAAATCTCTTTTAATGCCAAAAATACTCATTACTTTTGTAATGGCAATTGGAATGATAGTAACTCCTATTTATTCATTATCTATGTCACGTCAGATGTTCTATGGATACAAGCAATTTCCCGCCCCAAACTCTTTTTTTTTTGATTCTGGACCACGAGAACTTTTTGTTTCGATCTGTATCTTTCTACCTGTAATAGGGATTGGTATTTATCCGGATTTCCTTCTCTCACTATCCGTTGACAAAGTAGAAACTATCCTATCTAATTACTTTTATAGATAAGATAGTTTTTATGAATAAGATAGAAAATAATGCTATGATTTCGAAAACCATTCGCTGGACAATGAAAAACAAATAAGTCTTCTTTTTTCTTATCTTAAGGAAAAAGAAAATGAAGTCCATTCGAATCAGATACGTTTGGAGTTTTTGAGAACCATTTGACTCCAGTAGTGATTCAAATGGTTCTCAAAAACTCACACAAACTTCAGACTATGTTCCTCTAGATTGGGTCACTTCTTCAATTCGATGTTAATGTGAATGAGCCATAACTATGTAATCCTATTCCTAATAGATTGACCCCAAAATAACATATCCAAATTATAAGAAACCCAAGAGAAGCCACAATTGCGGAATTCGTGCCTTGAACATTTTGATTTGTTCTCATATGTAAATAAATTGCAAATAGGGTCCAAGTAATAAATGCCCAAGTTTCCTTGGGATCCCAATTCCAATATGACCCCCATGCCTCATTAGCCCATACCGCGCCCGAAAGAATACCGATGGTTAAAAAGAGAAACCCTAGACTAATGACACGATAACTCCAACGATCCAATTGCTGAATAAACTGATACATGTGAGAATTTCTAAATGAAAGAAAAAAAGTGTTTCGTAAAACACTGCCTCTTTCATTTGCGTATTGGATTTCATCAAAAACAAATGACCCTGTTAATAAATGATTTCTTTTGCCAAAAATATCTATGCGTGTTCGAAATGTAATGACTAGAAGCGCTACTGAGAATAACGAGCCGCATAAAAGAGCTGCATAGCTCAATACCATCATACTTACGTGCATCATTAACCACTGAGATTGGAGAGCAGGTACTAATATTGTGGATTGATGCATTTCTGCGAAAAGACTTGAAGTAACAAAGCCTTGAGTCAAAATAGTACTTGGCGCGGTTATTGCGCTTAAATGGGTTTTTTGGTTCCTAAAATGTGGAACCATATGAATAATTGAAAAACCCCACGAAAGAAACATTACTGATTCATATAAATCACTTAAGGGGAAATGTCCCGAAGAAATCCAACGAGTAACTAACAATCCTGTTATACCGAAAAAGGTAGCTATCATGCCTTTTTCTGACGAATTAGAGAGTCCTAGCGTTTCGTAGACTAATAAAAAGGTTAGTAAATAAATACTAATTACAATTGAAACGATCGAAAAAGAAATGTGAGTGAATATATGTTGTAAAGTCGAGAATATCATAAAAAAATCCTAAAATAAAAAAGAAAAGGGGGCTCCTTCAAGACTAGAATGGAAATACGGAATTCCATTCATTATTCATTATAGGATTTATTGTATCTCTTTTCGAAGATGCCGCTACTCGGACTCGAACCGAGATGCTCTAGCACTGCTTCCTAAGAGCAGCGTGTCTACCGATTTCACCATAGCGGCTTACTCGAAAACATAATAGCCCATCCCTATTCAATCGTCAAGATTCTAAGGAGTCAATTCAATCAAATCTTTTTTAGGGAATCTGACAATCAATGAAAAAACACTCGTTTAAATTACTAATTGAACGTTCAACAATCATTAGTAGTGTGGGATCGTAGGGTGTTAGGTTTCACTTTCATAAAGAGCTTTCGATTGGTTTCACTTCGCCTGGAATGGAAATGCAGCAGTTGGAACTAGATAGTTCTGTCCTCTATCCAGGCATAGAACTAAAAGGTTTCAATCTTTCTCGGAATTTTAGCATCCTTCAAAAAAAAAAAAAGATTCTCTATTTCTAAAGAAAAGAAAGCTCTCAAGATCTATATCCATATATAGATCTTGATGAATTCCACCGCCCAAATATAGGACCCTTATTTGGACTATATATTAGGAATATAGAATCCAAAAAATTCCTTCCTAAAGGAAAAAGAAGACTTTTCTTTTAGTTAGTGTATTATGAAAAGTGAATCGATGAGGAAAATGACAACCCCCATCTAACAAATTAGAAAAACCTACTAAAAAGAAAGCGAAAACTTTGTATCTTGTCCTTCACTACTTCGTCAAAAAATTGAGAATACAGTAAGCAGAGGACTTTTTATTCTGCATACCGCAATAACCAGTCCCGTCTCGTAGTGATCCGTTGAAAAGAAAAATATGAGTTAATGAGAATCCTTCATTTTAGAACTGACAATACAATTCAGGGAGTCATATTGATTCAGATTTTTCCAAGACTTGGTTCTTTTTTTTTTTTTGTTTTTGTCGTACAAAAAACTTTTCGCATTCCCGGTAGAAAGAGATTTCGCTAATGAAAATGCTTTTCTCGCTGCCCAATACCCCTTTCTTTTCCAAATATTTTTACGAATACGCTTTTTTGCCAGAGAAGTACGTTTCTTTGGAACCGCCATTCAAAAATGAAGAGGTTGCTCATTGTTTAGAGTTGGATGTGAAAGACATGTATTGTTCGGATTCTTCTTTTTATTTTATTCTCTTTATTCCCTAGATGATACTTGCTTGATAACATACAATAGAGATACGCGTGCCTCGCATAGAATATTCCTAGGTAAAAAATGGGATAGGTTCTTTTTGATTTTAGGGAAACCTTTTTTACATTTTTACAACATACAATATCCGAAGAAAGAAGAATTCCTACTGATTGGTACCTTTCTATCCGAACCCTCAGTCGAATCTATATCGTAAGAGAGGTTTTCGAATTCCCCCTAAATACTTAGTTCCACTATAGCTCGTCCGGGGTCTCCGGGGAGCTATAGTCCTGCCCCGCAGCGCTGGATTCTCCTTCTCCTGGCGCAGTGAGCCGACGCGCCTTTTTTGGCTTCCTTGTGGAGCCGCAGGGTGATTGAACCCCGGGAATTTGACTGTTCCTGCGGAGGGGATTCGAAGCTCTTGCATTTCCGAAGCCGGAGGAATCGGATTTGCTGGAGGCTCCGGAGGCGTCGGTTTCGGGGAAAAAAACCAACGCCCCAAAACCCAAAGAAGAGCATTGAAGGACCCCAATATCGACATTAAGGATCACGCCTTGTTGTCAGCTTGAGCTTGGGAAATCAACAAGCGTAACCAAAAGAGAACCTTGGTGAAAATCCCATAGATTCCCAAGTCGTCTTGTACAAGTCCGACTACCCACCGTCTCAGTAACCGTAGAGTCGCTAGTCGAAACAAATTGAACATGAAAATCAATCACCTCCTGTGGTTTTTTTTTTACTTTTAGTATGGAAATAGATAGAATCTATAGAATAGAATATAGAAGAAGACAGTCCTGACAATTCGAATTCCCAATATATATCATTTATATCGAACCCTGTTGTTTGTTGTCGTTTTCATCAGGAACATGGGCGCTGTACCGGTGTCATTTTTGTAATGATCAGAGGCTGGCGCCATCAACAATATACTTGAAAATTCGGTTCAGAACAATTCCCGAGATAGATTTCATACTATCTCCAAATTCTCATCTTTCAATTCGAAGAGCAGTAACAGTTAGTGAAGTGATAGGTATCGTAGAGTTTCCTCGAAGCCTAGGCAGCTTACTCCACTCAATCAGAATTAGTGAATTCTCCCGAATACACTAATACCAAAGGTCTTCTTTTGATTGGGTCGAGTTATTGCTGGATCCTATGACCCATATCAGAATCAAGTACGAGAATTCTTTTTCCTTGTTCTATGAATAGAAATTCTTGTAAGAATTAATGGAATGATTGAAAATAGAAAATTCGATTTGAGTTCTTTCCTATTTTGATTTTTTTATTTGATTGTTCCTTCCGAAAGAGATAAGAGCTGGTGAATCGGAAACAATTCAATTACTAAGAATAGAAAAAACTTTGATTTTCTTATGGAATATACATATCAATATGCATGGATCATACCTTTCGTTCCGCTTCCGGTTCCTCTAGCAATAGGAGTGGGACTTCTTCTTGTTCCAACGACAACAAAAAATCTGCGTCGCATGTGGGCTTTTCCTAGTGTTTTATTACTAAGTATAGTTATGCTTTTTTCGGCCGACCTGGCTATTCAGCAAATAAACGGGAGTTCTATTTATCAATATGTATGGTCTTGGACCATCCATCA